CATAAGAGAAGATTGCCCTCCCGGCAAGGAAGAGAGGAAAAAGGCGCTGTCATCTATCTCGACCCATTCCATGATTTTCTCTGTATGAGGACCTCCTTCCCTTCTGCCCACTCTCCGTTCACACAGTTCTCAAAGCAGAGGAGGAAGGGTGGGCAGAAGGTACCACGAGCCCTCTGTCCCACACATCTATCCAGAAGCAAGTGTAGTTCACCGGTTCCACCGAATGCTCCTATCTCTCGGCAAAGATCGTGTGAGTGTGCAGTTATGCTTCGGATGCTTCGCAATAGATCGACCCAGTTCCCGTTCTTTTCCGGTGCACTCGCTTTATATCTCCGATACACAAGGAAGGACGCGGTGGGAAGGAAGCAGCCCTAGCCTCTGTCCGGCCGATCATTCCGCTGGCATCTTGCATTCACGCCTCCGTTTGACTGCCGCTCGGGGATGTAGTTGTAGATACGTTAGTCAACGTGGGTCGTTAGCTCCACCTGTTCTCTCCTTCTACGACATGCTGTTGTTGTCGCCATATTCCATATGTCACTTAGTCATCTCTGCCTCGCTGCGGGTCAGCACCTCCGAAAGAAACGGAGGACTTCATTCAGTGACTCCGCGATCGCCCTCTGAACGATCAGAATAAGGTAAAGCTTGAAGATAAGTTTTGTACTCTATTAATTTCTCAGTCCCTCTAGTCGGGTGGGCGCCGGCCGGTCTTTCGGCCAGATCCCCCTAAAAACCGTACGTGCGGGTCTCCCCGCATGCGGCTCACGCCATTCGAGGTGGCCCAGCCCAGCATTCATTCGCAAATCCTGTAGTGAAATTGAGACTGCTCGACCTTGGAAGCTAATTCGCGTGTAGGCAGCGCTGTCTGTCGTACGGTTGACTTTATCATCTATTCATTGAATAATTGACTTTCTTACATTTTATATATAGGCTCGCTCCTTCTTTTTCCAAGAATTCATTCACTTCCCTTAACTTCATAGGGCTTTCTATAAAAGGGTAAAAGCCTTCCATTTCCGTCAAATGACCCGGCCTCCCCTGGCTCTTCCACCGTCCGGGATCCCTTTCCCCCCTATGCTCACCCGGCGCAGGCCTACCACGCTTCGCGCCTGCGGCGTTTTCGCCAGACGGTCTTTGCCTGTAGTGCCATCCTCCCCGCTGGCTGTATGGGAATTTATCTCCTCTCCTTTCAGTCGAGTTCCTAAAGCCCCTCGACGCTGCCTTCTGTTAGGCTATAGATTACAGTAACAAATGTAGTTGAATGAGACAGCAGGCGGGTTACACGTTCCACTACGCCGAGATGTGAGGTGCAGGTGATGATGATCACCCCGGGGTATGCGCTAGCGCCCTTGACAGGCACTCCAGGACCCGCCAACGCTCATGAAACCCGGGTCGGGCGGTCCTCCATTCATCCGACCAGAGGTGTGGATAACGAGGCCACCTTCACAACCTTCTCCCCTCTGTCCCTATGTTGTAGTAAGGTAGGGCGGTTCGCTTGAGTTGCTCAACCGCCCCTCTCTTTTCTTTCAGTCGAGTGACTTCGCCCCTTAGCCCGGTGCTCATGACCCGCTACGGAACCTCCACCGTGCCGGGGGACCAAGCAGGGCATAGCTAGCGGCATAGGAGCCGACTCGGCGTCAGCGGCTTCGTGCCGCACTGGAGTGATCCAATATGTGGTTCCGCACGTTCCACCACTTCTCCGTTCATTTCCAATACTAATCGTGAAACACCATGAGCAGCAGGATGTTGAGGTCCAAAATTCGAAGTAAAATTTTTGATTTGCCTTTTCCTAGTCGTCATGGGAAAGAAAGGCAGAAATCTGAAAGAGATGATTCCCTGAGATCTTGTCCAATACCACTTGTACCAGAAATGCATCTCCTTCGACGACCCTTCCACCCTAGTCCCCCTCCCCTTATTACGCTTGCTTGGACCCCGCCCCACCAGCTTTTTTTTTACACAGGACTACTACTTTACAATCTAATTTGATTGAAAGCTCTCAATAAAATTATAGATCTCCCGCCATATTGAACTTTTTGTTTTTCCAATACAGTCGAGGACTCTTTTAAGATTACTTAAACGGCTCCCATTTGAGGGGAAGCTAGCTGTTCAGATCCCCGCTTCAATACCTATGCGAATATCGGAATCTTCCTTTATCCGAAGGCGCAAAGCCCTCTTTATATAAAGAGAGGGCTTTATCAACAATGCTTTCTATCTTTTTAGAGCATAAGTTGAAATGGCCTTCTGTTAACCGCCACTCCTTAGACGAAATCAGATCCTTCAAAATATTCTTTTCATTTTCTATTTGCTGCTTGTCGAGAGTTTGGAAAATATCATCTTGAGATATTTAGCTTTCGACCACGGGAAAAGAAGCTGAAATAGTAGGAGTTTACCTTATAGCAGGACACTCGCCCGTTGACAACTCTTTCTTAGGTTACTAATCGGTGACTTGCTTCGCCCAGGGGAATCTATACTGTTTCATCCCTGTTGGTTCAGGCCTCCTCTTCCATCCCGTGTTTTACTTACATTCAAATTGAGTGCTTTTTTTTTCTCCACTTGAGTCTTAGTTACTGGTAGCAATTTCATGACATTGCCCCACTGTAACTGGACAGCCAAATCGTACATCCTAAATATTATCCCGTACCTGAACGAATCATCCATGTTCGCAGGTCGGTAATATGTACGGATAAAGATCGGCACATCCATAAAGACTTCAAGCTCTATACTGGCACTAAGCCTTAGCATACAATTCCATCTTTGATACTCCAGATAAAGCTTCATCCACCCATGCATGGTACAGAGTGTATTCATTGAATACTTCCATACCTGGATAGGCGAACACCTCACTAGGAGGAAGTTTCGACTGAAAGAAGAAGGAGGAAGGATAGACATGTTCTGCCGCATACCACACCACCATGTGATGTGATAGGGCGAAGAGGGGCCAGGAAGAATAGTACCCTAGTGGTTGTCCAGCAACAAAGTTAACCTTTGCGGGTTGAAGGCTATGTCCGGGACGCCCGTCGGTTCGTTGAATTTTGCTACAGCGAACAGCCGTCTCTTCCCGTCCCCTGTACACGACGAACAAAGTCGTCCAGGAATCGAAGGCACCCTAAGGTCTTCTGAAGCGGGCAGCAACTTCTCGAGCCTGCGCACAAACCACTCTAAAGATGAGTACGTTAGCTCATTATTAGAGCTGTCGTACGGGTACCTAACAAGATTCCAATTTTTTTAAGATGGCATAAATTGATTATGAAGATTGAGACGAAGGTTCCCGCGGTTCAGAATGAGCTTCTGCGCCGGAAGCCCCCGAATCTTACTCAGCGGGCATCATAAAGAGCTCTAAAGTGGAGGAGAGGACCTATACCTAGGAAAATAATGAGTCAAGCCTGAAAAGAAAGTCGAACCGCGAAGGCAAGTATCCTCGCCCCCGCGATGGGAACTTTCAATAAAGCACAGTCGAGTGCTTTACCTACCAGAGGTATCTATAGAATGAAAGAATCATTTTATGCTTCCTTGGCCATGTACAACATGGATTAGCATTATGTCATTCCTACAATTCCTACAAGTGATCCACCTTCCAGTATTTGAAGGAGAGGACTTCGATATATTATATAATATGTTTCTTTCCATTCCTCGTGAGCCACTTATTTCTCCGAAACAAGAGATCAAAGTGATTTTCCTCCTTTTTCCCAATAAGTCGACGGCCTTACACCATTGGGATACTTCGAATAAACTAGCGTACATATAGGATACACCAGTGCTAAAACCCTTTCTCAAGAGATCTTCCAAACTGTTGGGGTCCTTGCTCCGGATGGTCTTCCCCCGGTGTGAAAGCAGTTGGTTCCGTAGTTTTAGAATTCTGCTGATCCCAAGTACTCCATCTCCATCATTGCATATGAAAATATAGAAAGTAAAGAAGAAAAGGCATAACCAGAAGAATTGTGAAAAATAAGTGAATTTATCCAGTTGAGGCATGATTAGATTAATTGATTTCAACAAAATGATTCCCTCCAGACAGCTTCACTCCGTCAAGCCTCTAGGAGTAGTGAAGAACTATAGAAAGTTGTGGTTGGTTGTTGACCAACAAAAGCATGGGAGAAAAAACGAAAAAGGGGGCATAGAGATTTCTTCTCTTATGAGATTGATAGTTTGATCGCGGGGGCGGCCCGGCAGGCTAGCGATCAGAAAAGAAAATCGATTCTATATACGTTATGGTATGGAAAAAGATCTGACTTCGTTAGAAGAAGATGAGCTGCCTAGATCTTTGTATGTACAGGTCTCGGTAATTGAAGAAAGAATGCCCAGGTGATTAAGCCGGGTAAGACCCCGTGATAAGACATCTTCCGCAATACAAAATAACAACGGGGGATAAAGGATCCCCCTGTCTCACACCGCCTAACATGAGAAATATCCTTTTGGAGAACCATTAACCAAGACAGAGAGCTTGGCAGAGGAGAGGTGCTTTAGCAACCCGAGTGAAACGAGAGGAACGAGAGTGAAACGCACTTTAGTGACTAGAGAACTTCTTTCTCTAGGAGAGGGAAACAGCCCGGATCACCAGCTAAGGCCCCTAAATGGCCGCTCAGTGATAAAGGAGGTAGGGGTGCAGAGACAGCCAAGGAGGTTTGCCTAGAAGCAGCCACCCTTGAAAGAGTGCGTAATAGCTCACTGGGAACGGATTAGCTTATTGGCAGCTCCGATGCCGCCACGGAGCCTTCATTCGCCGGTTCTTGGCACTTGGGAGTGGTTCAAGCTAAGCCCCCCGGAAATTGAAAGAAGCTCCGGCGGGCGGACCCAGCTTCTGGCTCTCTTGATCAGGCCGTCGTATTTTGGGTGCTATCACATAGCCCTGGGAGCCACTCCTATAGACCAGCAGAATTAGATGAACGAGCTAAAAGTACTATTCCCTTTATGACCTAAAAGAAGCCCTACCTACCATTATATTTAATAAAATGAAAGTCAAGCATTTTTGCTCTTTATTTCATTTTATCTGTCGCCCCATTCTTCCTCCTTATCTCGAACTCGGAAGAAAGAGTATCTAAATAGGTCTTTAGAGGACTATGCCAAGTAACCCCAGAAATTTTTTTAGGTGGATATTTTCCGTGGGAATTCACTTTTCTTTTTCATTTATGTAAACGGGGAAGAATGAAAATAGAAATGGTTGCTCTACCCGAACTGAGTCTTATTCCTCGGCTTTGACTTCGAAGATACTCAAGTCTACTCTTTAGCGAGGGACTACTTTCTTTGCCGAGGGAAATGTGCCTACTTTATTGTTTATTGGCTGAGGGATTGGAGTAGACCTACCTTCATCCATAACTGGTTAAGCGGATCCTGGTTACTTTCTTTCACTGCCGAAACTTACCTTGCTCAAAAGGTACTAATCCGAACTAAGACCCGCTACTCCAGGCATCGGGATAAGAAGATTAGGACTTTCAGCCTTAACTTCTTGTTGAGAGGAAGTCAGGAAGTATGGTTTCGAATCCGAAGTTAGGCTAGAGCTGCTGTGTCTTTGGAAGGTTAGGTGCCCTCTGCAACCTCTTTCTCTTTGCCTTTTCCTTGGATTCTAAAGGGTAGAGAAGAAAAGCGGTGCACGGATCGGATCATCTTTAGTTTTGGTTCAAGAGAAAGTCTTTCTTCTGTTTTCAGATATACCATTTCCGGACATCAAGGAAATGCCCAATTGCTTTAGCCGCCTACCTTATTTTAAGTGCTAGTGTTGCTTGTTCCTTGTTCTAGCTCTGTTTTCCGATAAAAAGTAGGAAGAAAGATACAAACTCATCTATTCTTCTATCCCAGTGTGCTCTAACCATAAAGGAATTATGAAAGATCCAACTACCGAGCTATAAGAAGAGAGCTACTAGCTGCTAGGCTACATTCCCATCTAGCTACTATAGCTAGCAGACCTTAGCTTAGTATGGTGGAGGCTCGTCGAGACCTCTTACATAGTGCTCTATCCCTATAAGAGCATACCAAATGACCATATTAGCATAATATTTTAGCATACTCTCTTTCTTTGGAAAATGGTATGATACTCGATCTAGATACTAACATATTCAACCACGGATTAAGTCGACATAACATCCTCGCGTTCAGTCAGGGTTTTCCAATTGGATTACCTTGCCGGAATTGGATAGAAGTAGGGCTAGACGCGCCTTCGGCTGCGCCTTCTGCTCGAGCTCGCCGTAGGAAACTTTCCCCAAGGTTTCAAGATCCATCTTTCAGGTTCCTTTCAAGCTGTAAGGCTCGCTCTGTTCTCAAGGCTTGGTAGCTCTTCACAAAGTCCTCCTTTTTCCACGAGTTGGAACCGTGCCGACACATTTTCATATCGTCCCCCAGTAATAGAAGTGGTAGGTTTCTTCCCTTTCTATTATGTATGACGCCTGAATCCTTCAGCTACATCTAAAGAATCCCCACAGACTTGATTTAAACCACTATCTATGCTTCCTTTAGAGAAAGAAGATCTCACAAGGCAAGGGATTCGATACGCCCCAACCTTACTGACTCTCGTAAACTTCCTGACTCTCGTAAGCAATTCTGACCTTTCTGGACCTTACTTCGTTCCTGCGCTCACTTCATCAGCTGACTGAACCATCCAAATTCTGCTTTTTAGAGCTGTTCAGATAAACGAAAGGACCGAAAGCTTCTAGCTAGAAACTTAATGTCATTATGTTAGCGATTCTACCTACCGTACCCATTACACTAGAAGAAGATAGGCAAACTACCTTGACCAAGCAAAAGCAAATGAAGAAAGGAAGGGACGAAAGTGACTCGAGCAAAGCGAGAGGGATGAAATTAATAAAGGGTTATCTTGGATTCCGACTTGGAAGCTTGAATAGTGATAGATAAGACAACTCAACTAGATTTCACGTCTTTTCTTGAGAGTGCCTTTGCCGAAAATAGAATATATACTTTCACTTAGGGATAGGGAGGGGTATGCTCTTCTCTAACTTCTCCGCCCTTTCATTTGAATAGTCTCACTCGGGCAAGAGTGCATGTAGATTTTGACTTCTTCGAAAAGTGGGTTCTTTCAAGATTAGGATTTTTCTGTTTTGCGACGGGGAAGGATACTAGGGCTCTTGTTCTTTGCTTTCTCGCATCACTTCACTATGTATGTGGTGTGGGCCCCGATCGTGCGTACCTAAATCGGAGCGTTTACTGATTCTGCCTTGCTCGGCAATGAGAGATTGCTGACAAGGACAAGGGCAATGCAGTCTCGTCAGATACTGGCTAGTCAATCAGTCTACCGAAATGGATAATGCTGGAATTCGCTAAGAGGTTTTGGTGGGATCCAACCTTTCGCCTATTTCGCTTAAATGCTAGTCTCGCGTATTATTTGTGCCTTAGCAAATTATTAGAAAGACATCTGGATGAATCTGATTGGCGGGTGCAGGTTTCAGGGTTCGTGTATTTATTTGACAATCTCGTGGAAATGCTTGCCTTTGAAGGTGGCAGCTGCTAAGCAGTGACCTCAATGCCTTGAAACACAGGAGTGGTGGTTAGGGCCTGAATCCCGGACTTTGAGCAACTTCGTCAAGGTCTGACAAGCAATTTCCCGGTGCCTGAAGGTAAGAAAGGTCTATTTGAGTCCATCTTGTATCGCAATTTGCCCAATGGGTGGTATGACTGGTAGATCTCTTTTTACTGTAAATCCGATCTGATCATTTCTGACTGATGCATCGATGATCGTTATGGAAGCGTATGAACTTTGACCTCAACTTTTGATTTTTCGCTCTTATGATCTGTGTAGCATAGATCTTTCACAGTATCCAACTCCGTATAATTGTGAATTTCCTGGATGGATGGTGCCTCGGGACTTCCTACTGGTTCCTCTTGTACCAACATAGTTGAAAAGTGACCAGCCTTAGTAACCTTAGGTGCATCTGAGCTAGAGAGTTAGAAAGAAGTTCTCTTCGTCCCCTCGTTCTCTTCTTTTCAATTCAGTTCAGTCACGATCATTGTGAGGTTGAAATCTGGATCTGGGAAGCGCTGGTTCAAGTCCAGCTCAAATACCTTTATCTTAATAGAACGATATTCTCAGTGAACACAAAAGTTAGGAAAGGTTCCAACGGTGACCGGCTCAGTGAGCAGGCGATTTCGATCCGATCTCTCACTTGAAGAAAGAGATTCTATTATTAGCAATAATGAGAAAGTGCTGGGTAAGGCGTCGGTGAACAAGACCCCCCCAGATGGGTAGTTCAACATCAAATGATTAGAATGCGGCGAAGATGAACAGCACTTGGCCGGGAAAACTTTCGTAAGAATTCCGCTTTATTAAACTTTCTATTTATGTAGACTATGGATCTGACAAAATAGATTGGAGAACCTTTGCACCAATCAGTGATCGACTCGGATAAGCGAAGGAAAAGAGCGGGCTATCTCAAAATAGTTGATCTGCAATCTGTATGAGGGATCGATCGCACCAACGAGAGTGATGAGAAGCCTCTACGTCCGTCTTCGTCTGAGAGCTCAATTTCCATTCTTTTTTGCCTTCAGCTCGGCTCAAGTTCTGTCAGACTGAGCTTCTTGCGTCATTACCATTCTCTGCATCGTTTACTATCTATAGTGGTGTCGGAATTGTAGAAAGAGTGATTTCATTATTGCCTATTCTAGCGAAAGCACCCATCAAAGTGTTAACCATTGTAAGGCGTATTCTCAAAAAAAAATGCCTATATCTATGGCCGTGGCAATAGGAGCGTGATTTGGTAACCAATCTGGCCACTGACTGTTAGTAGATCAAATTATTTCTTTCATTCCAAACAATTTGATTAGAAGCACGTAGGTTTCAAGTCATTTCTTGCTCTCCTCGTCTAACCTTCGCGTTAGCTTCATCGATCTTACCTACCAAAGAAAAGGCCTGCTCAGGATATCTGACTCTTCGGAAAGGATATCAGTTGAAAACCTCCCATTCTTACTTTCCTGGTTCTGGGATTCCCATGTTGCCTGTGCCCTCCACTGCTGTTAATGGTTCTTTCCATGTGGGATTACTGGGATTACTAGTTCTCACATTCCTAACATTCCTAGCATTCCTAACTTTCAAAAATCGTTCTTGCTTACTCTTCATTTGTTTCAGTCCCCTGTGCAGGTGCTTGAACCTCTTAGAGGTTAATCACGTTCTACTTTTGCTAAGGGCCTTTTTCTTTCAGGACGCTCTACGGGCTTCCTTTTATACAGCTTGCTTGTATCTACTTTATTCGGAAATGGGGAAGTTTAGCTGGTTTTTCAAACCTCTTTCTTTTTCACACGCCCATAATTTAGTGGATTTGTGTTCGACTTATTTGAGCCTGCTTACGATCCAATCTTTCTATTCTATGAGTTAGCGCTCCGTGTAAAAGAGAGAACAAGCGTTCTCGAGGCTAGATCGATTAGCGAAATTCAATCACAGCTTCTACTGTAAGAAAGACTGGCGGAGAAAGCAGTAAGAGCTGATACGATCAGATGCAGAAATCTCATTAACAGCGATGAACAATATATAAAAAGATATGATATTCTAATGGCTCAAGTCCCACACGTGCTCCTTCTTACAACCTATCTAAGAGGCAACCAATTTACTTCTATGGTTATTTAGATGGTCTGCAGTCGTAGAGAAGACTTTTTCCTGTACCATATTACTGTTCTTATGAAGGATTCCCACCTACCGAAGAGAGTGTTTAGCGCCTTCCATAAGTCAACCTAGACATTGCAATCAGATCAACTACTTCAATGTCTTCTGGGCCTTTTGTTTTGGAAGCGAGATGGTAATGGGCGCTGCTGTTTAAACGTTTTCATTCCTGCAATCTTTAGATCGTTCCTAGCCCGGCATAGGTAATCGAGGAGAAATGAGCTAGATCTTAACGTCCTGCTTCGAGAAGTCCACCACCAGCTTCATCTGGGGGGTGCAGGATATTTTTCTCCGAAATGAACTATAATAGATAAATCCCACCTCCATTATATGATTAAAGGGCTTAGAGGCGAAAACTCTTCCACTCCCGCCTAATTATAATTATGATAAGGGGGCGTCAAAAGAGAAGGATTCGACTTGCTACTCGCTAGGTTTACGAATTATATTCATTCCTGGATTCGGTTAAGCTTTCGATAGGCTCAGAGGTATCAATCAACCCTATGATATTCGCATGGGGTTCCTCGTTGAATCTTTTCTTCAAAGTGTGGCGACCAAGCACTGCTTATCATGTTCGCCAACGCTTTTCCCTTGTGCCCTGGAAATGGATTAGCATCCACATCGCCTTGAAGCCTAAGCTCTCCGGCCTTGTTCCACAACCTCCCTTTCTTCCACCATCAGGCCTTTTTCGGAACAGTTGTCACAGAAGGTAGCTCGATAACCTTATCTTCCAGCCATTTCTTAAAAATGACCCTAACGTTCTGTTCTCTTCTGTGCATGGCAACTTTGGCGGTTGGTAGCCGTTTTTGGGTTTTTCTCAATTAGAGTCGCAAGGAGTTTGCTGCTCGTTGGTAGTGGAATGCTTCCTTGAGATCTATCTCTCCGGGGCGGTTGAGAAGTGATCGATTCGCTTTTCAAGAATCTACTAGCTAGTATATAAAGAACAAGCATCAAGAAGTCACTATATCTACCATTTTTAACGAATTCTAGAAAAAGATTGAGGTACAACGCGTGGCGAAGCGGCTACGTAGTCATTAAGGAAGCACAGAAAGATGAAGAACTGATCAAGCACCCAATCCATACTTTGTCTCACGTCAAATGGATTAGCGGAAGTAAACTTCTTCCTACTTATTTTTGCATGGTAGAAAGTAATAGCATATCCCTCTTTCTCCACAATTCTTTCTAGATCAGTTACGTGTGATCAATGCAGAAATTCCCATCTTGAATAAATTTGGGGGTTCGACAGGAAATTTCAATCTAATCCATTCTTGGGGTCAAAGAATCCACTCTTTTTTGAACTTCATCTTCTTCCTAGTTCAGATATTGAATCAAAAAGTAAGGCCTATGCCCCACGAGGTACCAGAAAAAGAAGGAGGATGAAAGAATCAGTCCGAGGCCTTGCTCTGAGCAACCTATATCCTTTCCCTTCATCTTAGTTTGAATAGGACCAATTCTAAACCTTCCCTCTTGCTGCTGCTTCACTTTCTGTATCGGAATCTAAGTCACTCTCTCTACCACGGAGAAGAAGTGAATTACTTTGATCGCTATGGTTGATGCTCTGAAGGTGGTGAGTGATCTTCAGTTATTTGCTTTGTCCATTTACCTGCTTGCTGGCGATAGCGCGCCGTTGCGCTAACCTACTCATCTCTTTTCTTGCTGGTAAAAGAGTCAAATCTTCTATGTTCGCACTCCCATCTCGATCTGGTATCGATCTCAGAATAGAAAGAAAGTCATTGCAAACTTTCCATATTTAATGATTGGACAGAGTTCTAGCTCTTGGGCAGATGATGAAAAGAGACCTGGTTAATGGCTATCTTTCTTCTCTTTCTTCCCTTCCCCAGCTTTGAAGTAAAGGCAAGTAACTTCTTCCACTAGTGGGACATGCCCAGAAGGAGCTAGCTGCTAGAGTAGGTTGCTCGAGAAGGCTGTTAGGGTAATAAAACAAACCTGCAATCGAATCCCCAGCGACTGTTCTCGCTGTTGTCGGAATAAGCGCTGTTAGGAGTAGCACTAGCATTAGCAGGAGCAGGAAGAGTAAGTAGCACTATGACTTTCATTTTGAAAGAATGGGTGCAGCTTATATAAGATCGGATGCAGACGCTTTTGGGACATGAAACGGCTATTTCTCCTAGCTAGTACAATCTTGATGCCGAGACTAGATTCTAAACTAGGGTTTGGAACTGGTAGTGTCAAAGAGGCGATTCTCAACGCATCTGAGAAGGCAAGTCAAAGACTTGTTTACTGTTTCGAGGTTTAGCAAGAGGACAGGATAGGCTAAAGAGAGGATGAGGTATGCTTCACCCTTTGAATAGCAGGAATTCGTAAGTGGAAAGACCTCGCACTTCACACTATACATAGGCTGCTAGGAAGAAAGACACTTCGTACCTTTTAAGCTCCTCACAGAAAAACGGGACTAACCAAGGAAGGCGAATGAGCAATACGTAGAGGTTTTTATTTTCCTATGGATTAGCGGTACGATTACGATGCTTGCTCCGAATGGAAGAGGGACCCTTTTCTTTACCCGGAGCAGTGAGCTTAATACCTAAGCCTGTAATTGACGGCTGGAGGGAGCTATCCTACTCTGTTAGGAGCTGGCTAGGAAGTGCCGTACGTGACATTTCTTTCCTAGGACTATTTAGGGTAGGGAATTTCTCTATTTGATTGAAGGCTTTTATTCGTGTACGGGAATTGAAGTGATTAGAACAGAACTGAGCTTGCCAGCCAGGAATGAAGAAGCAACGGACGCTATTCGTGAACAGAGCAACGGACAGATAGAGGTTTTGTTCGACATAGTCCCTAACGTGATACGTCTTCGCCATGTGCTATTACTACTCTTGCTTGTAAAGTCCTCTAAATGAGTGTTGAGTCTACTAACAGCACGTCAACAATCTCTTTCTTCATATACTATACCGTCCGGTTTTATATCCGAAACAAGAGATATGACACAAGAGAGAAAGATAGATATTCCCCTGATAGGAAGAAGACAGAGTGCAGTTAGCAACTCAGAACACAGATTCGGATTAGTAGTGCAAATAGAACTAGCTAAATTCAAGCGGTGAGTAATCCGAGTCCTTCTTGCTTGAAAGGAGTTGGCTTCTCTAGAAGCCTACTAATAATAGTATGAGGTTAAGTACCAGCTAGCATTCCGGAGATTGCCGGGGGGTATTTGACCGCGGCGGGATAGAGTCTTCCTTCTACGATTCCGAACGGCTGCTAATGCCAAACCAAAAGAGCTACTAGCTAGGCAACAGGCGCTACCGGTGCTATAAGCGCTTAATGGCAGAAAAGACTCAGGTTGTGGTAAACCTGTCTTCCTTTTTAGATGCCCGGCTTATATACCCAAGCCGGAAAGCCATAAGAGAAGGAAGGGTTTTTGAACTACTTGCTGAGTCGTACCCCCTGAACGTTAGTTGTAAAGTCACTCTTCCTGAAGCAGACAGACAACCAGCTAAATCAAGTTCCGTTCAGTGCTTTAGAGATAGATGGGGAAGCCTGTCTTTCATCGCATCGATCTCACCATTTACATAAGGTTCCCTATAATTTATGTAGAAGTCCTTCGTACTTTGCAAATCATCAAGTCGACAGACTAGGTTTGGCTGCTGAGGTGGCAGGTGTACAGTATTCACAATGGCCTGTACCCCCCTAGTTACCTTTGTCATTATGAGGTGGGTTTTGCACATTCTGAGGATTAGGTATCTGAGCTTGAGGATTCAGTCTCTTAGGTTATCTTTGGGTGTTAACAGTAGCAATGGTTAGGTTGACAGGATTTGGCGCTGACTCAAAGGTACTGAAAGAACTCGATGATAGGGTTTTCAGCAATGGCTTATAAAATTGAACTATTAGTCTCGTACCCAAAGTTCTGGGAATCACCTTGATACTCAGTTCCAGTGATCCTAAATCTTCTCCAGATTATGTTCCCGATCCTGTTTCAGATTCTCTTTCAGTTGTGGAAAGAAGCCCCTCCTCTTCGACTGGTCAAGCATCTTTGGGAATACCCAGATTAGTCTGTTGGTCGGATTCTTGCCACCAGTTAATCTACTATCCGAGCTTGACTCTTTGAAAGCCTTGAACTGTGAAATTTATCTCTCCCCTTCTCCCGTTAGCTTGTTCCCCTCCTCCCTTCCCAACCTTTCCAGCCTCCCTTATAGATAGATCGGGAAGTGCCTTAACTACGAAATTCTCTTTCCTCTCAGGCCACCAGGAGCTTCTAACGAACCAGGTCCGATGGTTGGCGTCCAGTGTGACGAACACCGGATTTCTCCTTGAATAGGAGGCATCATACCCAATTACTCCCCCTTTAAGATAGTCATTTATTGTGGCCTAAACCAACTACTGTGGTGCCTCCTTTGGCAACACAACCAAAACACATTTCTTGTGCTCAGTCGTGCGGGAAGGCTAGTAAGACCTCTCCCCACCGAGGTCTGCTGCTATTGAATCACCTGTACTTGAATATGTAGATTCTTTCTCCTACTAGTGAAGAAGATTGCATGCTTGAAGCAAGATCGATATCTCCCGAGGAACGCCTGTTTACTTTGAGTGCGATACAGCTACTCGACCGCCTGCCCTTTCATATGGATAGAGGGAATTTCCCGCTCCGGAGGAACCATTTTTGTCACTTTCCTGCCTGGCAGCGGAAACCTAGCACAGTTTGAAGTCTGTGTCTAGCCGAGTTGCGACATATCGGCTAGAACCTTGCAGATTGCAACAGAGGGGTTCCTCCAAGAGTGAAACCTGAGGAAAGGGAATGGGATCTTCGAGACCTCTGACTTCTCTCCAGTTGATAGGATGCTCCGTATCGGAACTCAGCCCTCCCGAGTTCTTGACTTCTCTCCAATGAATGCAATCTTCCCTTGGCTAAAGGGAGGAAATGGGTTACTCTCTCGGTCTTCTGGATTAGAAGAATGAGAAAGGAATGGGTTGCTACTCTCGGTCTTCTGATTTACAGTTAGATTCTCATCAGTTTACAGTTAGATTCCGCTGGTGAATGACCAGACATAGTATCCGTCCGATGAAGAGTAGATAGTATAGTAGTGCAAGAGGAGGACCTTCCAGTAGGAAAGAGGAAAGGAGGGAAAGGAAAACAACACTATTATCGCGGGTGCGCATCTGCTCAACTCCTACTTTCCGGAAGAGGCTGCATACCTGGTGTCGTACTTTAATCCAACGATAGAAGTCAGGTGACCCGTATCGATCCTCTCACCGGGAGGTCAGATAGGAAGGGAGGTCAGATAGGAAGGGAGGTCAGATAGAAGATCAGACCGAGGCTCTTAGAGTCGATTCCTACTCTTGAACAGAAGCTCAGGCACCTGCTACAGGAGAAGCAGGAACGGAGAGCCCGGACTCTGGAAGGAGATCTCTTCTTGATGGTACGTAGAGTCAAAGATGTCTAGTGATGGGAAGAGTAAGCTCTTTTCCTCTACTAATGGGTGGGAAGTCAGATACGAAGAAAGACTACCCGCTAGGCAAGAAGTAGGATAGCTCGTTCAGGTAAGCCCGTCCTTCTGCCCACTCTTCCTCTTCCCGCGAGATACCTTGCTGCTTCTATCACACTCCTATGCTTGCATTTCCGATCCAACCCCGAAGTGAACTACTCCTTACTCCTTTCCCTCCCTGCTTTCGGTACTCCTCTCTGCCAATGGCCGCTGAACTCAAGCAATCATCCTCACATCAACACCAGGCGGAATTTCATCCTTTTTGCTTTCCACATAAGATCAGAAGAAGTTAGCGCCCCAATGGGGAATAGAAGGAGCCACCTCCGGCACTAAGGTAGGCTTCTAACGGGAAGAGTTGTGAACACAGCTCTGGCAAGAATCCTCTTTGCTTCTCCTTTTTCTTCTTCGGAACGCTTTCCGTGGATAGGCGATCAAGTCGGAGGTGGGAGCTACGCCCTTGCTTCAAGTTTCACTCCGCCAGCACACCACTTTCCTAATCTTTCTTATTTCCACAACCTGGGCCACCGTAAACTCACTATTGGAAGACAGCACCATTCCAACCTCAGTGGCGACTCCTCCAACCCATCTTTTCTTTCTCGCTAAGGTGACGAGTCTTCCTTTCCTCTCTGCTATCTCCTACTTCCTCTCTGCTATCTCCTATCTCCTACTTCATCTATTCCCTCTTGCAAAGACGAGACACATATCCGATACCGAATCCAATTAAACGTCTAGCAGTGCGGCTGCATGGCACCTTTGTTTCAGCTAATCCAACTCAAACCTTAACACAATTCCCGACTTCGGGTCATCCAGCCCATTCAGTGAGAAACTCAACTACAGACTTAGAGGCAAGGGGCGACGAAAGACCTCTTCCCCCGGAAAAGAGTCGAGATCGAGTTATCGATTGGGCAGCCAATTGAACTATGCCATATCTGGTAGCTTCCCTTTGGCTTCAGCAATCAAAGATCGAAGGATAGGACTACTCCGTGAATGGGCAGATAGGACTACTCTTGCTTGTGAATGGGCGGATAGGACTACTCCTGCGCCTTGGCTCGACATCCCCGAGAGGTGCTTTAGCAACTCGACTGAAAAGGAGAGGTTCGGAGAGGATGTGATTGGGAGACTCTTTCGGCAGAGACAAAGGACTTGGACATCGCTTGCTTTCCTTGCCCTCTCTTCGGCCTACTTTCCTTTTCCATCCTACTCTCCTACTTTGGGAATGGATGGGAGGGTAGACCTCTCTTCACATCTATTGGCTCTTCCTCTCTTAGCTCCGAATACTTCGATACAGAAGAGTTAGCTCCCTTCCCTTGCCGATTGGCTCAGGCTATTGATTTGGCACCTTCCGCTTCAAGGAATAGGTAAGAACGAGAGGGAGGGCGGACTTTTATATCATATCACCAACAACGGGTTTCGCCCACAGTACAGAGATGATCTCAATCGCATCGGCATAAAGGTCCGGATTCCACTTCAAAAGGATTTACGCGCGAATTCAACTATAGACATATCTCTTTGGCGACCCAGGGACGGGGATTCATCAATCCCGGGGTTCGAGGGAGACTTTAGAACCCCTATATATGAGTCTCGAAACCATTATTTATACATTTCTCGATGACAGAGATCATCTTTAAGGAGAATAAACATAGGTCCTTTATTGAATAACCCCGATATTATCAAAACCATGATTTCCTTATTTCTCGATGGCATAGGTTCCAGGGAAGGAAAACAGTCCGGTCCTTTTTCACCCCGAAATTCGAGAGTAGCCGTATAAACCAATACCGGCAGAACCAACCAAACTCGGCTCAAAGCAGGAACAAAGACATCTAGAAAGCCCACATCACGTGGGGACTTGGCCTTGGTGGGACATTCAACCGACATACACAACCAAATAATAATAGGTTTTAGCCATGTATTCCGCTACACCGCCCTATTGATCTACGCTTTCGAAGCAACCACCGGTACCATTTTCACACAACAGAGCCGACTTACTTATTACATTTATAGGACAGGGAACCGGTCTCGGTAGGACTTCCAAATCCTACCTCAAGCAACCGACATCTCTTTACTTACTTGACCGCTAGCCAGGGGCTTGAAACCCCTTACAACCTTCCTTGCTTGCCGGGCTTACATCGCTATCATCGCTAGCCAGGGACTGGGAATCCCTTACAATCACATGCCTGCGCTCGTCGTGCCTTTAATACTTATTTATTAACCAAACCCACCGACTTGGCTCCCTTCGCTCCATCACGCACCCTACGCTCCCTTCGCTCCATCACGCACCCTACGCTCCCTTCGCAACTGCACGCTCCCTTGACCCATGGCTCCACAAGACCAACAGCGGGATTTCGGTGGCCCATTGACGGCATGGGGGAACCCCATAGACACCACAGTAGCCGGGCATCGCTCAGCGGTCCTGAAGACCAAACTCCAGGACCTCACTGAGCTACACCACATGGAACACTCCCCGGTATCTTGGTTGGCCCATACACGCCACATCACAAGTATTTGGTTGCCCCAATACACCCGTTTTTAGTTGACCCGCTACACCGCATGTTCGTTGGCCCACTACACCGCATTTGGTTGACCCAGCCACAACACATCACAAGTATTTGGTTGGCCCACTACACGCCACAACACATCACCCATTAGCGGTATGGTGGACATATTCGGGCTACTTCTAGAACACTATTTTTCTCATGAAAACAGAAACAGCAATTCGAGGGACTTCTATAACACTGGTTTTCTCCAATCCAGCATTTTGACTTTTCTACATGACAGAGACGATCAACGGGCTTCGACTCCTCACTTCCCTATTGATCGATAATTCAGTATATAAGATTCATCGAATTCCAGTTAGAAAGCAATCGAGAGAGGACCGCCCATAGTAGCTTAGCCGAGAGTGGATCACAGGTCCTTATACGTAAGGCGATCCCGCGAAGCCGGTAAATGGTGCCTCTAAAGATTGTACCTAACTATTGGAATTGGAACCTTCTGTTCTTCCTAGTGCTTTGCTTAACACATATAACACTAAGAAGTTCGATCATCCAACGTAGAGAGAAACATCTTGCGGGCAGTTGTTGTGAACAAAGGAATGAATCTTTGGGTTTCCTCTCAACAACAGAATTTTGTTCAGGAGTTTCAGGGCAAGAATGATAAGAAAGAATGCCTTTTTCTTGATCCGATTTCTCCACTTGAATGAGTCAACCAGGGGTCTCTTCCAACTCTGTACTCTCCGAGCGGGTTGAGTGGGGAAATGACACTCAAACATCGGTTATATGACCTGGTGCTTCGCCCATTGACAAGCAAAGCAGGAAGAGGAGAGGACACTGAAAAGCAGGGAAGGAGCGGATAGGATTGCAAACCTCCATTCTATTCATCTTCCTATCTTCCTTCGTTTAGTAGAGGCAAAAGATCTTGCGGTGAGTATACCTATCTTCCGACTTCCCATCACTCCTCAGCACAGTGCTGTGCTGCTTTCTGTGTGAATAGAGAACAGAAGGGGCCTTACTCTTCCCATCTTTCACTGCTACTGAGCCAGATAGGGCGACATCGGACTTTACCTTCGACGTTGACCGGTGCCTGATAAAGCCGGAGGATTGGGTAGCATGTGTCAGAGAGGTATAGTATAGGTGACAGAGAGGTAAGGATCCAAGGCGGATACCCGAAGAGAGAGCAAGGCCCACCCCGAGCTAGGCGGAGAGCTAGGGTCCATACTCTGATAGGGCGGAGAGGAGAGCAGAGCCAAGGGGGCAGAGAGGATAGCAGAAGGTGCCCTATCCCTATGAGAAAGTCGGAAGAGAAGACGAAGAGAGGGTTCCTCCATTGGCTAACAGCTAGATCAGGATAGGGTCCCAGACATATAGGTTTACCAGACAGAGAAGATAGATAGGGCAAGATCATCTATCAGAGAGTAGGAACATGTCATCTGCTCATGTGGATGGAAGATTGTATGAAGGAGAGTCGGCTATCTAGCTCTCAGGGAATATTTTCTCTGCTATCAATATAAATGGCTGAGTGTTGGGACTCTTCTCTGCAATAGGCTGAGGAAGAAAGGGAAGCTAAGCCAGGTAAGAAAGGAATCCCAGCTGGGAAGGTAAACCTGGCAAGTCAATTCGTAAGGTTAGGAAGCTACTTCCGAGGATAGGGAGGTTCTAGAGGATAGGGAGATTCTATAGGATAGGGAAGTTCTAGAGGATAGGGAGGTTCAGAAGTAGTGAAACAGCAGCTGATCGATCCAGTCCTTTAGCACAGAGCTAGTAGTCTAATCGCATACCGGTTAAACAAAGGTGTGCTAGGGCAACTCTTTCCTTTACCTAAGAGAAAGTAGGAATTCGGAAAGATGAAGCGTATCGTCTCTGCCCGAAGAAATGGTTCAATTCCGATAGGTGCCTGAGCTTCTGTCCCAGAGTCTCTGCCGGCTAATGAAGTGTAGGTGACCCATGGAGAGTAGACTCTTATTGATTCCTTCTGCCCGAGCGTTCAGATTGAATTCCTAAGCGGATAGGTGCCTGGGCTCCTCCATTCCGAGGATTAGACGACAATGGTATGCCCTCCCTATCAGATGACAATAGAACTAACTAGGGTGCCAGAACCCCTCCTTTTGCCGGGCCTGATCGACTCGTCCTTCTACTCTTCCGGGTTGGAATGGGAGACCTCCTATCCTCTGTTGAATCTCTTAACCTCTGAAATGGTTCTCCTCCTAGGAAAGCCTCTGTTGACTCTCTCGGGAATAGATGTAAGTATCAGCTGTTAGATCGTAGCACTCTTTTCTCAATGTGAAGCATGCTATATCTGGTATGCCCGGCCGGATCACTCACTGTTATAGCAGAGCCTTCTATCTATCAGTTTGGTAGGAACTGCACCCCTTCTATCAGTTCCCTTCTATCAGGTGGGAATCATTTCATAGTATCAAAGGTAGCAGCCCTCCATCAGGTTCATTTCGTTAGCAGGGTCCCGCTTCACCTTAGGAAAGTCAATGGGCGAAGCATGAGATACTAAGTTCAATTCCATTCTTCTTCTGCCCAAGCAAGATCGGTAGGGTCTGACTCTTAGATGGTGCCTAAGTTACTCCGTACCTCTGCCGCTGTATCCTCTACTTCGCTGGCAAGATTCCAATTCCGGAAAGCAGTAGATGAGAGCCAGGCATTCCAATGGGTCCCCTCTCTGACACTTCTTCTCTGACTATCTTCCTTCTCCTAGACTGGCTAGACTTCTCCTTCATCAGCATCTGCTCCCTTTTAGTCGAGTTCTGCTACCCTCTCCTGACATCAGTACCTCTACATCCGTGTCCTTGCCTGTGGGTGGGAATTAGATTCCTTCAATCCAGAAGGAAAAGAAGAAAGCAGATGTGAACAAAGCGGAAAGCAGAGAAAGATTCCTTTAAAAAGCAGAGAAAGATTCCTTTAATACTTGGAAGGATAGCACAGGCCTATGGTACTCTTCGATGTGACCATCTCTTTCGTTCATCTCCCCAGACTCTGCCTTCTCTTCCTCGCTAAAACTCTAAACCATAGCAGCCTATCGATTTCATTCCTCTCCTAGCACACTCCTTAGCTGTCGAGCTGTCTACCTATCTTCTATCTGACTTCCCGGATATGGAATTAGCTGCTTGACTCCCAGCCTTACCTGAAGAGAGGGACTCGGAGTCCTGTGCCTACGCCTACTTATAGAGTCTATTCTATTTCTCTTCGTATCAGACTTCCCATTAGTGGGCAGAAGGGAAGGGAAGGATAGGTGCCTGGTAAAGATCTTAAACAGAGCCTCGTATTCTATTCTAACCTTTCTTCCTTGCCTTCCTGTCTTGCCTAGCTATGCCTTCTTTCCTTGATTTCAGCCAGGATATGCTTTTAGCCTAATTGGTAGGTTGGGTGGTGTTGGTTGCCTCACGATAACCAAGTGGGGTTTGTTGATGGGTTTGTTATGCCTGATTGGTTGTCTTTATCCCTGCTTTGAGCCTTAGCTTGGGTTTCTCCGCCCTATGTTTGGATACGGATATAATTCGTTTGGTTCTTATAGAAGAACGAGTAATGGTTCCTCTCTATGCTTTCCTCCTTAACTCTAAATCTATGGGTGACTGTTATTATATATAAATGTGTGAATTCATTGTTTGATTCTTCTCTAAGGTTTGTTTCTTCCCTTGCCTGCCTTGCCTGTTATGTAGGTAGGGTTTCTTACTTTTTCCGTTATATAAAGAGAAAGTTTTGGATTCCTATTGTCCTCTTACGAAGTAAAATGGTATTTCATCAAATCCTCGCTATATAAAGAGAAAGTTTTGGATTTCTGATGTGCTCTTACGAAGGAAAATTGGATTGCTAAGAAGAGGGATTGGTAGTCAAAGTTTTCCAAAAAGATTAGGCCTGTTGAAGTTTTAGGTCTAGCACGTTGCACCCTTTTTCCCTCTGATCACTTGGTCAGTACCAATCCTAAGACCAAATGCTATCTCAAAGGAGTACATGCTGGTGCTCTAACACGGACGTCCGAGCCAAATCATGTCCCTGAAGGCTATCCTAATTTCGGCCTCTCCCTCCGTTACTCCGCCTCTTTCTCTTTTTTATGTGCAGGGGATTCTTCTAGTCTAGCAGCCTAGCCGGCAATAAAGGAAAGATTCAGCATGTTCAGCCCTTGTCCGATTCTGATTCAACATTCATGGGGCATAAAGCAGATGTGGCATTTCTTTCTTCTATAAGATGATACCTCGGAAGACTTTTTGAAGCTAAGGCCTTCGTGCCCAGATGCGAAGATTGGGCCTCAATCCATTTTCCCTTAATAAAAAATCGTGACATTTGACCTCGTTGGTTTGGGCATAAAGGAGGAACCCCTTTGGGATGCCAAGATCTGAACTTATTTAGATTGAGCTGCGAAAAATCAGTGACCTTTCACCGCTTCTTCTCATCTTTGTTACTTTGCGGATTCTATGGATATTGATCCACCCGGGCATTCCGATGCATCTTCACTAGTTGCCTTTCAATCAAAGGCCGTCTTCTCTTCCGAAAGCCCTTCTTATTCTAGAGATGAATGTGCAGCTGACTAGGTCCCGAAATGGGGCATTCTGTCAAAGAACTTATAAGAAAGTGCCACAGCATGAATCCGTTCCTGCGTCAGCTACCCCCGGACTTGGGATATTACCACTACACCGCAGGGAAGGAAGAATTCTTCTTTCGACGATCCCGGAAGATTGATTTTTACGGAATGAATGAGCAATCCGGAACGGATAACTATTCTGTGGGAATAAGGCAAGTGCCCAAATCTCGGACATCAAGCAATGGAATCGAATTGGGCCCGAATCTAGCAGCATTCAGAAGGTCTGCTGGTGGAAGTTGCACAGCGAAAGGCAGTATGACACGATCCTTAGAGTTATATAGTTGCTTATTGTGGGGACCTTCCAGTCTCGTTCCTCTAATTGATCGCGATTGTTACCGACGTTGGATCTTTTTCGACCAGATTACTAGTGAACAGGTAACCGTAATGACGCGAAGAAAGCACATTCTTTCTAGCATGCGATGTCTTCGGTATTGGCATCTTTCCCGGGAAAACAGAAGCAACCTCTATCTATTAACGACCACTTGGGAATCGCTAGCTCGCATACGCTAGTTCGTTCGTACGCCCTGCTCGATCTACAGCTAGGGAAGTGAAAGGAGCAAGTTCTTGCTTGGCATGTTACTTCTACGGCAATCCCATGTCTTCAGGCAAGGTAGCGTTATTAGCTATCCCAGGTTGTGAACTGGCTCCGATCAGTGCCTATTCTCCGATCAATGGTCGAATATGCTGCCGTTCCCCTATCGGTCAAGAAGTCAACTCCTCGGATGGGTAAAGAAGCCTATCTTATCCCGAAACCGGAGATACTGGAGTATTCAAAGCCAGCTTGTCTGCCGGGCAACAGTCTGGCCTTCTTCTTTGCTCTTCAATCGATGCCTAACTCAAGCTTGTCCATAGAACTTGCTCCGCTAAGCGACTAGCTGCCTTCTTTCCTAAGTCCGTAGCTCAAGTTTACCTTAGCTAGCGCTACCTTTAGCAAGCAAGTGAGTTACAAACTCTTTATCCTGATATATCCCTTCGGTCCGAAAAGTCTTTGTTTTCGTTTCTTATTATCTGACTCCCGTTTGTTTGTTTAACTCAACACCAGCACCTGGAGGAACCCCTTACTTGTCTGGAAGTATAAGAAGGTTGGTAGCTTTGTTAGGACTTAGGTGTTTTAAAGACAATAAGAAAGATTATTTGTTCTATATACATAACTCGAGGTTACGAGCTCTGCTTACTTAGCCGCTCACTCGAACTGTAGTTCTCGTTTTCTTGTCCTATCTTCTGAAAAGAAGCGGATCGAGGAACGCCTCTTTGAGTTCCCTCTTTAGTGGATAGATCACTGAACTATGCGCCTATCTTCGCTTTTCGATCAGCCGTAGCTCCCCGTTTTCACTTAGCCTACGAACTACAACGCGTCTTACTGGAAGAAGAACTCCAGGTTGGCTCGAAGATGCCAACAGCATTCCGTTCACTTTCGCAATATTCACTCGTTTACTTGTTAGCTAGGGCAAAAAGAGAGAGGTTATTCTGTCTGATCAGCTTTCTAATCTCAGCCTGTTTGTTTATACTCCGTGTTTAGTCCGAATATATTCCAGCAACAAAAATTGGTACAGAAGAATGGACTTACCTTTGCTTCTGAGAAGAAAGGCCACTACCCCCTGGGCTTTCTTCTGACTTTTCTTCTTGCTGCTCTTAAGGTCTTGAGAAGGCCAATTTTTAGCTTTCTCGGCTTAACGACTCTTTCTTCGAACCTTTTGGTATGTATTGCCCCATAACTATAGATCAGATCCACCAGACGAGAAACTCAATTCCGCACTGCTGCTGAGTCGTCGGACTTATCCACCAAGGGATTCGTGGAATTTCTGTGAATTGCGTTGGGGGAAATCTACCAAAGCTAGGCAGATAGATAGACTCCTTTCCCGCTGCTAAGGGAGAGCAAGAAAGAAAATCAAATTCTTGTTTTTTAATTAGCGCCTCCTTTTGAGTATGCCGATACTAAGAGTCCTCTCACTACCAACCAGCAGACATCATCTGGCTGGGTCTTGCCGGTATCAACAACGAGAAAAAAACAACCAAATGGAAACAGCAACTAACTATGACTCTTGGCCCAGACAACGTCCTAGGCGTAGGGTAGATCGGAGCAAGAGGGAACGCCTAGACGACGTTTTTATTCCTGGGCTGCTGTAAGTAGATCGAGAGGTCGTTCCGCCCCTTGTCCCCGAAGATGGGTAATATGTTCTCAAAAAATGTTGCTTCAATCTGACCTAGCTGGCGAGCGATCCCAGTTCGCGGCAGAGAACAAGACAGCAAGCGAGCGTACCTTTGTTCGCTTCTTCTCCACCAAGCACGGAAGTTTAAGGATAACTGTAGGTCGGTGGCTACCTAAGGAAACTCCGATTCGATCCGCCCCCCGAAAAGGAGGCATTTACCTCATCCCGATCACAAGGAGAGGTTCACCATGATGGGGGTACTTCTAATTTTCCTTTCTGGAAAGAATGAAATGCATAGGGGACCATCCTTTTGTTGCGGCATGCTCCTCAGATTTACGGATTCGCAGGGGGCGGAACGACCTACTTAGTTGACTGACAATGACAAAGGCTTGCGAAACTAAGTATGGCCTTTCAAATTGAATCTTTAGTAGTCTATCAGTGGTGCGAAGAGAAACATATCTTTTTATGACTTCTACTTATTGATCCCGGCCCGGAAAAGTGAGCGATCAGGTTTATAAAGACTGGTTCGAAAGGCGCGTCTAGCCCTCTTGATGAATGAAAGAAAGGGTTTCTGAGCCCTAGCCCTGTAAGCCCACACCTGTGTAGAGTAGATCGTTCAACACCTGCGGCACAAACCAATTTTTGACCTATTGGTCCTAGTCTCATAGGCGACCGAACGGCCGCCCCCTAATTACTAGACCGACCCGCTATAATAATTCCATAAACACCTAGCGAAGATATGGCAAACAAATAAAGTAGCCCTATGTTCGGATCTGACAATACCATACCATAATCAAAAGGTACAACGGCCCGAGCGACCAGACTTAACATAAATGTAGCCACTGGAGCCATTCTAAAAAGGAAAAAATTAGCACTACTTGGTGAAATAGGTTCTTTTAGAATCAATTTCGAACCATCTGCTAGAGGTTGTAACAATCCGAACGATCCCACTACATCAGGACCCTTTCTACGTTGCACAAAAGCCATTACTTTACGTTCAGCTAGCACTAAAAAGGCTACTCCTAGTAGAAGTGGTAGAATTATTCCAAGTATTTCAGCTGGAACAGCTATGTACGTTTTCGATTTTTTATTTACTCATGATCTGGCCTGGTCGACCCAATCATGATATTGAAGGATGGGACCTTTTCTCGAAAAACTCCCGATACCGAGAAGAGTTGAAGATGGTGCAATATTCCATCTATTCTCAATGGAACGAACCCCCTATCACTTTACTCCATAAATAAAGCACCCCTTCTCCGCGAATTATCTCAATCCTCGTTTAAAAATAAATGTTTAATATGGAGAGATTTGTCCCCACGTCTGATAAGGTCTTTTTCCACTTGGCCTAGATATCCTATTTCTAGGCGGTCCATTTCGGCCGGGCTAGATCCGGGGTTCGAAATGTCCAGCGCCTCCCGCCTCTCGTTCAAGAAATCGACAAAAGCCTCTTGAGGAGAGTAGGCGGCCCTTTCTTCCAAATAAGGATTTTTCAAAAGGACCTCGCGAAAGACTTCTAAACAGGAGTGCTTTCGTTCCCTTATTTGGAGATCCCGGTTCTCAAAATCCAGGAGCCTAAAATATTCCCTCTGATCGGGGGAATTATGGAGGGATTCCTTAATTTCCCCCCAATAGTGGCCCTTTTCCTTACCAAGCAGGAAAGGAGTATTTTTGGCTTCAAGGATTAGAATTCTATTTTTCATAGAAGATTCTAATCCCAGATCTGGGCTTACAGGCCAGGGTTCCGAAAGGACTCTAAGCGCAAAGGAATCTTCCGACGAGGCGTTAGAGGGGCTGCGGGGGAGAGCAGCCTCTACCAGGGGCAGGGGGTCGGCGTCCATTGAGTATAAGAGAGCAAATGATGGTATAGCAATGAACATCGAGATGATACTAGGAAAGATGGTCCGAAGAATCTCGATAGTAGTTCCATGAACAATCCTTTGCGGGATTGCATTTTTTTTATAGTGGAAATGCCATAAAGCGCGAACCAAGATCCATAATACGAAAACCAAAATAAGAATGAGGAAGAAAAAGATATCGTGATGTAAGTCTATTATTCCTTGCATTATAGGTGTAGCTGCGTCTTGAGATCCTAATTGCCATGGTTCCGCTGCATCACAAGGAGAAATTGTGAGGAATAACCATTTTAGAACAATCATTTTCAAAGCAAAGGTTCCTTCATTTTCTGCTCCCCCCAAACAAAGAGAGACTGATTCTGACTCTCCCAATTAAGGAAGACGGAAATGGCTGGTGCCGGTTGGTCCAACCAAGAAAAAAGAGATGGGAATTTGGGGCGTAAGATTCTTCTTCTTCTTACAATATTTTGAGTTAGATGAACAGATCACTCCTCTAAGCAGCCTTCTGATTATATACTTTTCTATCAATCGATAAGCACGGGTGGGGTTTGTCTGTCTCTTCTTCTTTTGGAACGAGATTTCACTCTTTCTTCTTTGGGAACTCAAAGTTGTTTAGCTTTCATTCTTCCTTACGGTACCCTTTCAGTCCAACTGAGCAAATTAGTCAAACTTTGTACTCACAATGAGAGAGGAACTGTAGGAGCTCCCCATAGGTCTGAATGAACATAATCCAGCTTTTCTTCCTTTGTATCATGTTGAGCTAAATCAAAACTAACTCTCTTAGCTCTGCCGTATATGCAATCTTCAAAGATGCTGAAGGTTGACACTTTCTTTCTGTCAAGGAATCCTCTTTTTACTAAGAGATCCATGTTCTTCTGGCTCATGTGCCCAAGCCTTTGATGCCACAAGACTGTGTTATCACCTCTCTTCTCCACTGATAGAGAGTGTCCAGTTTAAGGCGTCCCACGCAATATGTATAAAGTATCTAGCCTCTTCCTCAAAGCCGATGCTTCTGACTCAATTGCGAAAACCATTCTAAGACTAACTGTCGTAATCCCACTAATGATTGAATCGAGAGTCATCCTTCTTGCTAAACTCCTCCCTTCTGTGAAACTCACTTTAAGTAAGCAGATGAGCCTCTTACCCGTGCAACATCAGAACATGCATTCTCGCGATCTACAGAGTCCTTATGGGCTTGCTCTTGAAAAAGAAGAATCCAATCAAGGAACCTTCTTGTTACAGAACATACATTCGATTCGTTCCTTCCCCAGCACTGACTCTTTCGATGCTACAGTCGGCTCTACTGATTAGTCAACTAGTCAAATCGCTTTCACATCTCAGATGACATTTGTACCAACAGACTTCTTGATAAGAACTCCAGATGATCCAGCTTATTTTAAAGATAGGTTAGCCAGCCCCTTCTCCTTCAGGGGATGCAGCAAGACTACGTCCACTTCTTCCTCAATCTACTCTAAGAAAAAGGCAAGTACAGCTACTTACTTTAGAGTCGATCCAGTTCCTCGGGGGTCTCAATCAAGTAGGGTATGTGAGCCTAAAACTAAACTAATAGTCTATCAACCTGGGAACTATCAAAAAAAAGTAAAGAGACAAGTAACCGATCCTCTTTCTTTAATGGATAAAGTAAAAAAACGAATTGATAAAACAGAAATACTCTGAGGGGTCTTGGATTGTAGAGCTGATCACAGCAGCCAGACAGAAGACAATAATAATCCCCGAAACTATAATCCGCCGGGCGAAAAAAGTGCAAGTGTGTGCAGGTCAAGCTCAGGGGAAGTTGAATCTAGCGGAGGGGTCTTTGCTTTTGCTTTTCATGACTCAGCTACTATTGAATCCGATCCTAGGGCATTAAAAGAAGAGTACGAGTTAGCAGGGCTGTCTCACCTTGGGCTTGTTGGCCGGCGGAATAACCGCAGTAACCTCCTTCACTTCATGCCTTTGATAGAACGGAGATGGTAATTAGGCTGCTGGTAGTACAACTAGGCTCTTTCTTTGCAAGATTCTCAGCATCTACGGGGAGAATGTCCCAAAGCCCCTTTTCTCCAATTGCAATTCCAGAGGGATATCCTTTTAGACGCTCTCCCGGCATTAGCGGAATAAGAGCAGTGGGACTTGAGCTAGTGAGATAGATTCACTTTCACTATTTGAATGCCCCTCTTCGATTTCGATGAGCAGAGGATTTTCGGACATTAGCTTTAGCAGACCATTTGCGGCATATACTACTATTTCCATGAAGACTATAACTGAAGACTTACTTTCTTATTAATAAACTTACACTAGGAATAGCCCCGAGAACCCATAGTTGCCCGCTACGCCCCTTCTGCTACTTTCTTTCTAGGTCCAATAGGCTCTTTGTCGGTCTTGATGCGCCGAGAACTGAGTTAATCCTAAATGAAGCCGTGATCTTATATACGATGATACCACCAGACGCGCATTCCTTGGGATCAGAAGGAAGAGTTGTCAACGGGAACTGGCGAGACACTTCTGACGTTAAAGAAGGAAGTCTTCCCCGGGAGGTAACTAAACAAGTTAATGGAAGTCTGTCTTCCCGAACTAAGCAAGTTAATGAGTTCAGCAAGCACACAAGGTTTCTTGTAGACATAAGTTTCAGTTGTTGTTCCCTAATAAATAGATCTCTTTGGGAATCAGCACAGAAAGATGAGCTTAGTGATTCCTTCGGGAAAGCACTTACAACAAAGCCAGAATGTTTAGCTGTGAGAGAAACCCCTAGGAACTTTAGAAGAAATCTGTGCTTAGTGATTCCTTCTTTGAATTGAAATGCTTACTATAGCTAAGAAATCATACGGGATTACTTGGACCTTACCACGTTCCCTCCCCTCTCTTAGTATGGGTCCTGCCCCGTACGAGCAAATCGCTTCAAAAGGATTTGTCTCCAATCTCTTTAAAGGCACTATTAACTTTTCGGTCTTCACTTGGAATCTGTGCACTATGAGTGCGTTACAATTGTTCTTTGAATACTGTGGCGCGCCTTTCAGGTGCTGGTTTCCGGGTGAGGGCAAACCTTCAATCAAATGTGTCCAAGAAATGGACTAGATTGAGGACAATATATTCTAAACCCCCGTCATCGTCTCAACTACCTTTAGAGTGGTGGATTGCTGGAGACAAAGTCCCCTCTCTCCATACATAAAGGGAATTCTAGTTGAGATGCTGAAGAGAAAATTGAAGCCTAAACGACTTCAATTGCCTCCTCAGGATGTCGTCTTTGAAGGGGAGGCAGCTATGAATGAGTATACTTTCTATCGTAACTGGGTGGAATCCTGGTTACAGCACATCCGTTCATACTACCTTCTTTTCATTGATGGAGATCCTTCTCTTTCAAAGTTCTTTGAGATTGAGATATGTGCCCACTCTTGGAAGCGTTCGACTTTCGACCAACAGGTCTTTAAGTTTGGCCTTCTATGGGAGTGTGTGGATATTGCTCGCTCTAGAACAGTTTATTGGCAATGTGCTTTAGGCACAGGTCATATACAGGAAGATAAGGTATCGGAGGCAACAAGCCCCTTTACCGATGACAGTTGTACCAACAGCTGTTTATCAAGGATGACTGGACAATAAAGAATGGGAACTGGGAAAGTCACTGCTATTGGCGGATCTTTGCCTAGAACCGAAACTGATCTTTAGCTAGCCGACCACGTGCCAGAAGTTTATACTGGCATTGCAATAGGTCAAGCAAGTCTGCTGGCAACCCTGTAGCCTATTGGCTTCTTCCTATATCCCTGTTCGGGCAAACTTTTGATTCCATTACCGAGCCAAAGAAGATTCTTCCCCTAGTTCTACTTATCACCTTTTCATACTGGGCAGCATCTATTGAGAGTGGATTGACGGTGTTGAGAGATTTCCAGCATAAGCAGTAGTTGAACCAGCATAATGAAAAAGCTAGAAAAAGGGGCAAGTAGGTCGGCTTCAGCCAGAAGAGCTTAACCGAATTTTTCCAATACAACTTAAGCTCCAGGAAGAAAGCAAAGCCTTGAGGGAGTGAGCTTAGTTACTTTTTTTCGGTCGGTTTGCTAAAGCACCTCTCGGGCACTAAACAAAAAGTAATACTTAATAGGTCCCTATCCACCTTTCTAAGACAACAGATCGAACTCCTATACTCCCTTCGTTCGAAGACCACTCTTGAAGAGCTTTTCCTTACCTATGCCCCTTAGCCAATCAAGCCGGACTTTCCCTTTTTTTCTTGCCTCGGTCTTTCTTTGGTCTATTTCTGCGGGTCACTAAACTAACCTTCTCTGGTCCGCTTTGGCTATTGAACTAATATTCTTCCCCCCCAGGCCCCAAGCCAGTCAGTTTGACCAGGAATGCCTGCGAACGGTATAATCATGAATAAGAAGAGCAAGCGGTAAACGAGTGCGAAGGGAGCGAAGCGAGTTTTTCTTTTTAAGGAAGTCTAGTCTCCTTCAGGCGAGTTGAACGAACGGTCTACTCAAGCTCCTGAGAGCGAGCGGAATAGCCTGGTCTTTCTAATCAAATAAGTAGTTAACCCGCGATTGACCTTTATCTTGTCTACCTCTGTCTCGCATGAGAAATCGAATTCGGGGTGATCAAAACTAGCCAACGAACTCAGCTGGCGAGTGTGAGGCTATAGATATAGTCTATAAAAAAAAAATAATTGAGCTGACAAAAGGGAAGAAAGAGTTGTTACGCCGCCTTCGACAATCGTGAAACCAACCAACAGGTGCTTTCTTTTGTTGTGTCGCTAAATAAGCAGGCTTCCGTCAAGCGAGGTCAGCCAAAGGGAAAGAAGAAAGAGTGAGCGAGAAAGCGGTGAGCTTACTCTTTAAGAATTGATTACCGTTGATGGCGGGGGGCGGAAACCTTTCCCTTTCTAGTTGTGAATTCCGTATTTAAAAAAAAAAAAAGTGCATAATATTGGATTCAAACCGACGGCCCACCCTTTCTTTGAACCTTGTCAATGATCGAACTTAAAGATATGAACTGAGTGCCATTTGATGAGTAACTGAGAACAAAGGAGAGGGGTATAGCAAGGATGAAGTAATGAAAAAGGAAGTCATTGCTAGTAGTAACGACTTATTACGATCCATTGGTTCATATAGAATCCATGTCCTAGGTGTATCAAAAAACATTCTTTTCACTAAGCGTATATAATAAAATAGAGTGAAAGGGTCCACCCCGAAACCAAGGGGATACTAACTAACAGCTGAGTCCTCTCCAAACCGCAGGAGATAGTTGCCCATCATACGGCTCACCAACTTGCCTCTATGGGAGGCTCACTCCGGGCAGGTTCGGATCACTTATAATACAAAGCTCGGAGAAGGAAGGGGTTAGGTTAGGAACGCAGTAACTCGACCCCTCATCAACTAATTAATGAGACCTTATCCTTGGGAGAGGGCCAAAGGCACTCGACTAAAAGGTTAAAAGATCTCGACTGAAAAGGAGAGGGCGAAGTCATGACTCGAGCACTTGTCTAGAGAGGTCCATAGGAACAAAGGAGCTCGACTGTAAGGAGAGGAACGAGAGTGAAACGAGAGGAGAGGTGAGGTTTCAGTTTTCAATATGATTCTTTTTTCGTATTTGTTCGATGAGAAATGCGAGTCAGTTTTGTCCATTTTTTCTATCCCCCTCTATCAAACAAAATGATCAAAAAGGAAGTTTACTGGCTTCTTATTCTCGTCTTTGATCTCTTCCATCTCTGCCTCGCTCGTTGTCACCTATATTGAAGAAAGAAACCCTGTAGAGAATGAAGAGGGGCCTAGGATCTTCTTCTCAACAGTGCTTCTCGAGGCTCCCCCCCTGAATAAGTAAGGCCCCGTTAGCCTGGGCGAAGATGGGGATAAGGAATAAGGATTGAAGCCCCCTTAGCTCTGCCAGGCACTGGACAGGGGTTAGCTCGGTAAATGTGTAGAGCCAAGTGTAGTATGGTGTAGTAGTAGTAGGCACTTCTAGGCCCCTTCCCGGCTACTGGATCACTCCAGTGCTTTGGGTACTACGGACCCTCTGCCATCCATTGCAGCAGAGCCGTTTCATGAGCGGGGGGGCTAGGCGCAGTTCTTTGAATCAAACGTTGAATGAAATCGATTCTTTTTTAGATATAAAAATGGAAATCGGATAGGATAGATGGATGGATCTATCTTTCCATTTATATATTACTAAAGGATTTATATAGTTAAGTATCGTAGCAAGAAGCCCCAAATCCTTGATTTGGCCAGGAAAGACTGCACTGCTTTGGGCCCAGGATGCGAAGGGAATGAGCTCGGCTGCTTCTCCTCCACACTGATTTTTCTCCGTGCCTGCTCCGCATGCGCTTCGCGCGCCATTGGCGCTTTGCTCTCCTCTTATTCTTCATTGGACGGTTCGGTTCGGATGGACTTCGCCGTTCTTTCCCAACTAAAAAAGAAAAGGCTGTATCACATCGAGATGTCGATTCGTTTTCCGCCCCCAATGAGATGGGGAATTTGTAACCCCCTATTTCTACTTTGGGGCCCTTCATCTTTCTGAATCCAGGCCCGTCCCGGCTCGCGTCGTTCCAACAACCGGCGGGGAGCATCTCAGTATACGATCGCGCGCAGTAACTGGGAGTCCTATTACACCTAAGGCGAACTTCAATTCACCAAACCAAGGTTCATCTCGTGTAGTGATTGTGGACTCTACTAAGGATATTGAGTAGACGGTTGATGTATCAGACTCGACCCTATCTTTCGTAGCATGCATTCCCATCGGTGTCGCAACTGATTCGGTAAGCTACGTGTCCGGTGCACGGAGAACTGCCTTCGGTCCTCCAAACTGACTTATTCGTGGCAACCTTCCGGCCGCCCAACGACCTATAACGCTAGTCACTACTCCCACTGGGGCTAGGAAGTAAGCCCCACAACCCAAAGCGGCGAAGAACAAATAGAATTTGCTACAAAAGCCGGCTAACGGGGGTATTCCTGCGTATGAGAACATAGTAATGGAGAAGGTAATAGCCGAAATAGGATTCGTTTTGGCTAGAGCGCCCAAATCCGCTATATATTTGACACGGGTTTGCCGTAATGCTGAAACTATGGCGAATGCATCCATCGTCATTAATGCATAAATAAAGATACCAATTAGTAGTGATTGAATTCCTTCTATGGTTCCACATGAGAAACCAGTACGAATATAACCTACATGTCCAATTGAACTATGAGCTAGAGGTCTTTTGACTTTCGTTTGGGCCATGGCGGCCAGTGCTCCTAAGATCATAGAAGCAATGCTGCAGAAAAAGAAGATTTGTTGCAATGTAGCTCCATAGGAACCATAAATAGAAACACGTAAAATATTAGCAGAAATAGAGATTTTAGGCGCAATAGAAAGGAATGCTGTAACCGGGGTGGGTGAACCCTCATAGATATCTGGTGCCCACATATATAGAGTCAAAGGGAATATGGAGTCCGAGGGGGAGGGGGTTTTCTTCGGGGCTCGAGAGATTGAATAGACCCACAAGTTTTAAATTCGCCACTGGGGAATTCACACGAAAGGGAACGAGGAATTCTCAACGAAAAAAGTGCTCTCTGAACCGAACGTGAAAGTTTTTTTCCATCAGACGGCTGTTCCTGTAACTCCACTCTCGACTTGGATTATATATCCAAAAAGGTCCGCTCTCGGCCATTCCACACGCTGCCTAGCCGAGGTGTGGTTATCTGAAGTGGATTCTCTCTTTTCTAGTAGATGCCGAACCTGCTGCCCCATTGACTAAGAAGAGGGGCGGGCGCAGCAGCTACATGGACCCCTTCCTTTCTGTTGTTGCCAGCGCTTTCCCGGGCCGAGCCGGAATTTTTGATTATTATTCTAATGGGCAGGCAAAGCCCGCAGGCTGCTATCCCAATAGGCCAGCGGGCGGAACGAGGAGAGGCTCCGGCAATCATAGCACCGCGGTCGAAAAAGCGTGCTCCCTTCAGATAACACGCACCGTAGGCTATCCTCGGCCTTCTTCGTTTTCGATGCAAAAGAAAGGAAATCTCTCGATCTCCGAAAGCCTTTTCCTTACCCCGCCGCATCTCCCTCCCTTCGTCGAGCCTTTCCGGGGTTGTTCCTTCCTTATCAGAACTTGGCGGGCATTCTTTCCAGCCGGGGGATGGGTTTTGTTTGAACATAGGCTCAAACATGATTTGAAGGTCCTAGCTACGCCATGCGTTCAATACCAAATCTGGAAAGCTGCAAGAAATGACAAAAAGAGGGCGCTTTCCTATGTTGCACTGAAAAAAGAAGGACCTAAGAGCGTCTTCTCTTAGGTTTTTTCCTCCCGCGCCCGCCGCCGCCTGGCCCCCGTTAGAGGGGAAGGGGAAGATTAGCAAAGCGAAAAAAGACAGAGGGAGGGGGAGCAGCATCTTATTCTCTTCGCGAGAACTTCCGGATCGAAGAAGCATTCGGAACGGGCTCCGCGTTCATTTCGTTGGCGGAAACGATCCAATCCATTCGGGGCTTCGGCCAAAAACGAATTCGACTTGATTCATAGATAGAATCAATGATAAATAAACAAAAGATAGATGAACGAGATATCTTTTCTTTCTATAAAAAAAGAGGAATAGAATAGACATCCCTTTCTTTAGATGTCTATCTATCCTTCCGATTTTATATCGTTATATCTGCTCTCTCAATTTTTTTTTAGAGAGAGCAGATAGATCCTATCCCCTATATCGAACACTAATTCCTATCTATTGATAGGAAGATCTTCGTCTAATAGCGGACTTTGCCTTTTTTTAGGAATTTATATATCCAAGGCAGCTTACCACAAGAACCCCACCCCATACGACTAGTTGGGGGGGCTGTTCGCCTTTTGAATCAAACAAAGTAAGTTGTAGGTAGGGGCTTCATAGCTACTTTCATTCTAAAGGAAAGCGAAGAACCAATCTTTAGTCAATAGGAGCCCTACTTCCCTCGACCTCATCACTTCAATTGTTGCGCAAACCTCTTTCTTAGTCACCGGGCGGAGCGCACCTTTGTCACAGTAGGGCGAGCTGTTTGATAGTGACTTCTTGCGTTTGGTAGGGCGACGAAAGGCTACTTCCTTCAATCTAGGAAACAGCCGGAAACTCGAGAAGGTCGCCTTTGGAAGCGTTCGCCAGTAACCAAAGCCTCACTCCTTCCTTTTGATTATGTCGTGACGCTGACTGAATCCAATCTATAAAAAAACCCGGAAACTCAACAAAGTGCGTTCCCTTTCGTCAAGTAGGTAAAGTAGGCATACGAACCACTTTTGCTTTGCGGAATAAAAAAATGAATGAGGCGGAATGGAGAAAGGAAAGGTCTGCAGGTATTTATTACTCTTATAAAAGAGGAACTCGAGCTTATTGCGAGAGGTGCTTTAGCAACTCGACTGAAAAGGAGAGGGGCGAAGTCACTCGAGCACTTGTCTAGAGAGGTTGTGAACACAAACTCGACTAAAAGGAGAGGTTGTGAACACAAACTCGACTGAAAGGAGAGGGACAAGGGCGGTATTGCTTGGCGCGAAGGCTGCTGGTTTGGGGGTACGGTACTAAAGGTCCTCGGACTTCCAGGCGGTTTTTATTTTGGGCAGCTGTTCACCGTTGGATCTCGCCAATACAGCCCCCTATGGTTTTTGTTACCGAGATATCTTTTTTTTTCATTGTTCCCAGGGATTTTTTGGGTAATCTGCTCCCATGCTGCAAACAGTCAAATCTGAACTCAACCTTGTCGCTCTTCTTTCTTTCCTCGCGGGCAGGAAGCACACCAGCAGCGTGCGTTGCGTGATTCTACTGTGTTTTTTGCACTTGACTGGGTGGACAGTTGACCGGAAGAGAACTTCGATTCGCCCGGCCAGCAGGCGGGCGGCGTGCTTATCTTGTGTGACAACACTACAGAGCGAGTGGCTCTTCTAGGCGGGCAGCTGTGTGACAACACTACAAGGGTTTTTTTTCCTCGTGTAACATGCTATGGTCTCAATGCCCTTACGAGGTAGTGATGAGTTTCACTCGCTCTAAGCCCGGCCCGCGCGCGGTTAGGAAGATTGGCCGCAATCTGAGCGGTACCACCCACCCTACCCTACCACCTATAGGCGGCCGTCCGTCCTACAGCCGCCCGAAAAGGAACTGCAGTGATCTTGAATAGGAATCCTACAGCGATAGACAGAATCCCCATAAAAATACCACTAGATCGAGCACCAGTGATTTCGTATCCGGTAAAAATCTTGGCTAATTGATCGAAGTGGGTAGCTCCAGTAGACCCATAGATCATGGAACAAATAGGGTGGGTAGGCCCAACCACCACACTACACGTATAGACGCGAACCCCCCTCGTTACCGTACGTGCGACTCTCACCGCATACGGCTCGCACAAAGACTCCTAAATCCATCCCGAGCCTTTTCTTCCCACTTCTCCCTTCAGTCGAGTTACTAAAGTACCTCTCCAATCCTCGATCAAACTTGCCCAGGCGCTATTAAATAAATGGGGGTCTTTCCTTCGCCTATCGTATATTGTATGTATCGGCTTGGCTTCGTCCAAAACTAAAAAAAGGAGGCATTCCGGCGGGCGCGTGCGTGTAGGAAGGCCGACCATTACATAAGCTAAAAGACTAGGACTATAAGCCAGCCGGAAGCGACTCGCTTCTATTCCCCGTTGGGATTGGATATAGATGGGGAATCTATTGATCGTAGTAGTTCGCCAACCTCTCTAACTAACATACGATCAAATTTTCGGCACGGCCAAAAAAAAGAAAGAGCTTCGCTCGGTGGGCCTTCCTACGCTGACGAATGCCTCCTTTCTCTTCTCTTCAGTCTACAACAAGTGGGAGAGGCAGGATTCGAACCTACGTAGAAAAACTTCAACAGATTTACAGTCTGCCGCTTTTGACCACTC